ATTAATATATATAAAAAGTATCAAGGTGGTTTATCGGTTTGATTAGAAAGGTCTAATCATAAGGATATTGGAACATTATATTTTTTGTTTGGTTTGTGATCTGGTATAGTGGGTACAGGTTTGTCATTAATTATTCGTTTAGAATTGGCTAAACCAGGGTTGTTGTTGGGTAATGGTCAATTATATAATTCAGTTATTACGGCTCATGCGATTTTAATAATTTTTTTTATGGTTATACCAAGAATAATTGGTGGTTTTGGTAATTGAATGGTACCTTTAATATTGGGGGCACCAGATATAAGGTTTCCTCGTTTAAATAATTTAAGTTTTTGATTATTACCCACTGCTATGTTTTTGATTTTGGATTCAGCTTTTGTTGATATAGGTTCAGGAACTAGGTGAACAATTTATCCTCCTTTGAGGACGTTGGGTCATCCCGGTAGTAGAGTTGATTTAGCTATTTTTAGGTTACATTGTGCGGGATTAAGGTCTATTTTAGGTGGAATTAATTTTATGTGTACAACTAAAAATTTGCGTAGGAGATCAATTTCTTTAGAGCATATAAGATTATTTGTATGAACTGTTTTTGTGACAGTCTTTTTGTTAGTGTTATCGTTACCTGTGTTAGCAGGGGCAATTACAATGTTGTTGACTGATCGTAATTTAAATACTTCATTTTTTGATCCTAGGACAGGTGGTAATCCGTTAATTTATCAACATTTATTTTGATTTTTTGGTCATCCAGAGGTTTATATTTTAATTTTACCTGCTTTTGGTATTATTAGACAGTCAACTCTTTATTTAACTGGTAAAAAGGAGGTGTTTGGTTCGTTAGGTATAGTTTATGCTATTTTAAGAATTGGTTTAATCGGTTGTGTAGTGTGAGCTCATCATATGTATACTGTAGGTATAGATTTGGATTCTCGTGCTTATTTTACAGCTGCTACTATGGTAATTGCGGTACCAACGGGTGTAAAAGTTTTTAGTTGATTGGCGACATTATTTGGAATGAAAATGGTATTTCAACCGTTATTATTGTGAGTTTTGGGTTTTATTTTTTTGTTTACTATTGGTGGCTTAACTGGTGTAATTTTGTCTAATTCAAGATTGGATATTATTTTGCATGATACTTATTATGTTGTAAGTCATTTTCATTATGTGTTAAGTTTAGGTGCTGTGTTTGGTATTTTTACTGGAATTAGATTGTGATGAACTTTTATAACAGGTTATGTTTATAATAAGTTAATAATGTCTGTGGTGTTTGTTTTAATATTTATGGGTGTAAATTTGACTTTTTTTCCTTTACATTTTGCCGGATTACATGGTTTTCCACGTAAATATTTGGATTATCCGGATGTGTATTCAGTATGAAATGTTATGTCTTCATATGGTTCAATAGTTAGTGTATTTGCTTTGTTTTTGTTTTTATATACATTAATTGATTCATTTGGGAGAAGTAAAGTTATGATAAGTGATCAGTTTATTAATAGAAGTCCTGAGTACAGAATAAGAAGATATGTTTTTGGACACAGATATCAGTCTGAAATTTATTTTAGATGTTCTGTTATAAAATTATAAAACTTTTAGTATAAGTAGTATTTTTAATTGCAAATTAAAAGGTTAAAAGTTTTAAAGGGTGAAAATATAAATAAAATAAGATAGGATAAGTAAGTCTGTTAGGTTCATACCCTAAGGGTGTTTTCTCTTGTTAATTTAAAGTTTTAGTATAAAATTTTAAGTATAAACTATTGTCAATAGTTAGGTGAAAACTTTAAAGTAAATAGTTCTTTAGTATAAGTTAGTATGTTTGATTTCCAATCAAGGGGTTTAAAGAATTAATTGGAAATTATTTTCAAGGTTATAATTTAAATTTTTCAAATAGTTTGTTTTCTAGATATATGGATTGATTTCATAGATTTAATTGTAGATTGTTATTGGGGGTTTTGGTGTTTGTTGTGTTGTTGTTTGTTTATTTAATTATGAATAATTATTATTTTAAAAGAAAAAAAATTGAGTATCAATTTGGTGAGTTGTTATGTAGTGTGTTCCCAACTTTAATTTTATTAATGCAAATAATTCCATCATTAAGATTATTGTATTATTATGGGTTGATAAATTTGGATAGTAATTTGACTATTAAAGTAACAGGTCATCAATGATATTGAAGATATGAGTTTAGGGATATTCCTGGGTTAGAGTTTGATTCATATATAAAGTCATTAGATCAGTTAAATTTGGGTGAACCTCGTTTATTAGAGGTTGATAATCGTTGTGTAGTGCCTTGTGACACTAATATTCGATTTTGTATTACTTCTGCTGATGTTATTCATTCGTGGGCTTTACCATCTATGTCAATTAAATTGGATGCAATAAGGGGTATTTTGAGTACGTTGTGTTATAGATTTCCTATAGTTGGGGTTTTTTATGGACAGTGTTCAGAAATTTGTGGAGCTAATCATAGTTTTATGCCTATTGCAGTAGAAGTAACTTTATTGGATAATTTTAAAAGTTGGTGTTATTTAAATATAGATTAAAGCTGTATAGTTTAAATTAAAATTTTATTTGTGGTATAAAAGATATATTGCGGCTATAAGTTATATTTTTTTATTAATAGGTATTGCATATCATTTAAAGAAAATTTTATTTTTGATAAAATATAAAATTAAAAGGTAGAATTTTTATTATTTTTATTGTTTCATAATAAAAATTATAAAATTTAGAGTTGAAAAGTCGACTTTTAGGATATTTGTTTAGTAAATATTTATTAGAAATTTATATTGTTAAGAATTTTTATATAAAAAGTATAAGTTGAAGTATTTTTAAGATTAGTTTTATAACTGTTTATATAGATATTAAAAATTGTTGTAAGTATAAAATAGAGTTATTAAAATGATAATAACTTAATTATTTTAAAATAAGTAATTGTTTAAAATTATTTAAAAATTTTAAAATTAATTAAATAACTAAAAAATTAATCAAATGTTTTTTAAAGACTTAGACTTTTTAATAAAGTTTGCTTCTGCCCAATGAATAATTTAAATGGCAGTCTTAGCGTGAGGACATTAAGGTAGCAAAATAATTTGTGCTTTTATTGAGTTCCAGTATGAATGAAGTTATTGGTTAATTATTTTTTTATTTTGTAAATGAATTTAATTTAATATAAAAAAATATTGTTATAATAACACAAAGATAAGTCTTCGGAAATTCTTTTTTAAAATTAATAATTTTTATTAATTTTAAAAATTTTCTAGGGCAGAATTTTATATAATTAAATATTCTATTAATAATTATAAGAATTACTCCGGAGTTAACAGAAAATCATATCTAATCTAGTTCTTATAGTAAGATAAGTTTTACATCGATGTTGTATTTAAGTTTATTAAAAAGGAGAAAATTTAAGTTTTAAGACTGTTCTTCTTTTAATTAATTTAACGTGATATTAGTTTAATTCATTGTGAGATAGAATTGTTTATCTTGGTTGTTATTGGTTTGCAGTTTTAATAGTACGAAAGGAAAATTAAAAAAAAGTTTTAAACTTTAAAAGAAATTAAAATTCTTAATTTTAAATTTATTGTTTGTTGCGTTATTCGCTGTATTTTTATTGTTAGCGCTATACGCTTGTAATTTTGTTATAAGAGTTAAAAAAAATGATTTATTGAAGGTAGGAGCTTTTGAGAGAGGATTTGTAAGTGTAGGTAAAATTCAAAATTCTTTTAGAATTCATTTTTTTGTCATAATGTTAATATTTGTAATTTTTGATTTAGAAATTGTTATATTTTTAGGTTTGTTAATTTCGGATATAAGGTCTTTGGTAAGGTTTTTTATGCTGATATTATTTATTTTTGGTGGGTTTTATATAGAATGATGGTATGGTAAGTTAGTATGGGTGGTTTAATTTTTTTATTAATAAATTAATATTATGGTTTATTTGATGTCAATTAGTTTTGTTATAATTTTAATTATAATTATAATTTTACCTGTAATAAAATTAAGATTATTATTTTTAGAATGAGATTTTTTGTCTTTAAAATTTAATTTTTATTTTAATAGAATTTTATTTTCTTTTATTTTAGGATTAGTTACGTTAAGTGTTTTAGTATTTAGAACGTATTATCTTCACGGTGAATTAAATTTTAATTATTATTATTTTGTTTTGTTAATTTTTGTAGGAAGTATATTTATATTAACATATAGTAGAAGAATTTTTACTATGTTGTTAAGTTGGGATTTATTAGGAATTTCTAGGTTTTTTTTAGTATTATTTTATAATAATTGAGATAGAAATTCAGGTGCTATAAATACTGCTTTAACTAATCGTATTGGTGATTTTTTTATTTTTAGATTTTTTAGGGGTGTGTTATTTTATGGTTATTATTTTTTAAGGTTTGAAATGTTGTGTAGTTCAATAATTTTATTATTACTATTAACATCTTTTACTAAAAGGGCACAATTTCCTTTTAGAAGTTGGTTACCTAAAGCCATAAGGGCCCCTACCCCTGTAAGTTCGTTGGTTCATAGTAGTACATTGGTTACAGCTGGTTTAATTTTATTAATAAATTTTAGTAAAGCCACATTAAGTAATAATGTAATAGTTATTGTTTTATTAATTGGTTTATTTACTATGTTTTTTTCAAGGATTGCTGCTATAGTCGAGGAAGATATAAAAAAAGTAGTAGCTTTAAGAACTTTATCACAGATAGGATTTTCAATAACTACGTTAGGGTTGGGTATAAGTTTTGTAGCTTTTATTCATTTAGTAAGTCATGCTTTATTTAAGAGTTGTTTATTTATGCAGGTAGGTTATATTATTCATAGAAATTATGGTCAGCAGGATGGTCGTGGTTATGGTAATAATGGGAATTTACCAAATTTTATGCAATTGCAGTTGTTAATTACTTTATTTTGTTTATGCGGTTTAATGTTTTCTAGTGGGATGGTAAGTAAAGATTTAATTTTAGAATTATTTTTTATAAATAATTATATAATAGTATTAAGATTAATATTTTTTATTTCAATTTTTTTAACGTTTGGGTATAGTTATCGTTTATGAAAAAGTTTTTTTTTAAGATTTAGCAAAGTAGTTAGGGTGTTTAGTACTACTTTGGTTATAAATTTTTTGAGTTTAGGTTTGGTAATTTTTTCAGTAATTTTTTTATGATGATTAAATTATAATTTGTTGTTGATACCTAGTTTGTTTTTATATTTGGATTTTTATGTACCTTTGTTTTATGTGGTATTAATTATTTTGTTTAGTTATCTGGTGTTTAAAATGTTAATTAAAGAATTTGCTTATAAATTTTTGGTTGATTATTTGGCTAAGAATGTAATTTATAAAGTAAAAAATTTAAAGTTTATGGATAATAATTTAAATAAATTTGGTTACATGGGGTTTAATTTTTTAGGTGTTTTTAGAACAGTATTTACGGGTTATATAAGAGCATTTAAGTATAATAATCTTATTATTTTAGTATTTTTTTTATTTTTGTTTTTATAGGGACTATAATTTAAGTTTAAAATATGTAATTTGCATTTACAAAATTTTTAGTTCTAAAATTAATATTAATTTGTATAAATTTAATAGTTTTATATATTGTATAATATATATATATATATTATATTAAAATAATATAATATATTTTATAAAAATGAAATCTAAGGATTTCGTTTTAATTATTATTAAAAGTAAAACACAGTTAAATAAATTAATGATAGAAATACAAACGATATGAGTGAAGTATTTCCCAAGATTAATTGGCTGTGTTTTACTTTGTATATAATAATTTCGCATATATATATATGATATTGTAGTTGTGTGTAAAGTTAAACAGTGTGTAGTTTAAATAAAATATAGTATTTGGGTTATTAAGATTTAGTCACTGAATTTATGGTTTGTGGGAATTATTTAAACTTTTAGTTTAATTTAGAATTTTTCATTTACACTGAAAGGGTTAAAAGTTTTATTTTTATGTTTTTTTTGGGTGTATCGTTATTAAGAGGAGTTTTAAGATATATAAATATAGATCCTATAAAAAGAAGATTTTTTTTAATTTTGAGTATATTAATGTGCATACCAATATTATCGTTTAGAGGTTATGTGTGATTTTCTTATTTTATTTGTTTATTGTTTTTAAGAGGGATTTTTGTAATTTTGGTTTATTTTTCCAGATTATCAAAAATTAATTTGGTTAAGAGATATTTAGTGTTATTAAGTTTATTGTTAAGATTGTTTGTTATTAAAATTTCGTATAATAATATATTGTATAGTGTAAGTTTAAATGTTTTTTATTATAGTATTTTTTGGGTTATAATTGTTTTTATTTTGTTAATTTTGTTATTTTTTATAAATTTTACTAGATATTTTTTAAATTTTTCAGGTGCTTTGCGGAAAGTATAATAATATTGTGTTGTATTAAATAAAAGTGTGTTATTATTAAGATTATTTTTATATTTATTAGATTATTTATGTTATTTTTTAAATGACATCGTTTTATTTTTATTTTAATTGCTTTAGAGTTTTTAATAATAAGTTTATTCATAAAATTTATAGGTTTATTAACGGAAATAATGTTTTTTTATTTTATGTGTTTTTCTGTTATTTCAAGTATTTTAGGTATAATTGTTATGGTAGGGGGTATAAAATTTTATGGTAGAGATCAGTGTATTTATTAATTAATAATTTTTATTTTATAGATTTAAGTTAAGTTAAACTATTAATTTTCAAAATTAAAAATTTTAATCTATATGTTTTTGTATATTTAAGTTTTAAGTTGAGGCTTTAGTATAAGTAAAAGTATAATTTATTTTCAATAAATAGGTAATTAAGTCTTATTATAAAGATTGCTTTTATAGATTTAAAATTTGATTATGGTTTTAAAATTATTAAAATAGTATTATTTAATTTTAATTTATTAAGTGGGCAATAAAAATTTACCCCGGTAATTAATTGTTTGTATAATACTTGTTCCAGAATAATCGGCTAGGCTTGTAAAAATTTAAGCTTTATTTTGTTTTAATTATAATTTTAAATTTAGATTTAAAAAATCATAGGTTAAATTTTGATTTTTGGAAAAATGGAGTTATAATTTTAAGTTTTGGTAAACGAATTAGATTAGTACCTAATTAGACAAAAGTTAAAAGAGCAGAAGTAAAGTAATATTTAAACTGAAAGAATATTGGCAGATTTTCTAAATTATCTTTGGAGGTTGAGTAATAATTGAGAACCCTCATTAACTACTTTTAAAATTAGTCTCATGTATGATCGTTTATTTTATGCTTAAGGTATATAATAAAAAATTTTTATTTAGTAAAATAGATATATATTTGGTTTATGTAGGAGTAAAATTTGACCTACAATAATTTAAATTGTGGATTGGTGCTAAAGTTGGCACAATGAAAATGTAAAAGACAGTAAAAAAATTTTTATGATTTTTTGAAGATTATTTAGATGTGGTACAAATCATCCATCAATTGCCCAAAGGGGAGTAAGTTGTAGTAAAGTAGATTTAGGGGAACCTTAATCTAGTAAATAAACTAATAGTTTTTTGTTTTGAAAACAAAAATTAAGATTTTGTAATCTTGTAGTTTTAAGAGTTAGTTTAAGTTAAGAATTGTTGACTGTTAATCAAAAGGTGTTTACTCTTAAAAGAATGTAGTTTAATAAAAATGTTAGATTGTAAATCTAAAGTTAGTTATTCTTGTTGATTATAAATTTTTTGATAATTATTTTAATAATAGTTTTTATTTTACAGGCAATTGCTTTTATTACTTTGTATGAACGTCATTTATTAGGTAGGAGTCAAAATCGTTTGGGTCCCACTAAAGTTAGTTTTATAGGGGTATTGCAGGCTTTATTGGATGGTGTAAAGTTATTAAAAAAAGAGCAGATAACACCATTAAATTCGTCTGATTTGTCTTTTTTGTTGGTACCGGGTATTGCTTTTGTGGTAATATATTTGGAATGATATATTTTGCCTTATTTTTTTGATTTCTTAAGGTTTGAATATTCAATATTGTTTTTTTTGTGTTTAATTGGTTTTTCTGTATATACGACATTAATCAGGGGTATTGTAAGAAAGTCTAAGTATGGTATTGTGGGGGCTTTACGTGCCAGGAGCCAGAGTGTTTCTTATGAGATTGCTTTTTCTTTATATTTATTGGCTATTATAATTCATTATAGAATATTTTCTTTTGTTAGGGAGTTTAATTTAAGTTTATTAATTATTTATTTACCATTCTTGGTAATAATTATTGCGGAGTTAAATCGTGCACCTTTTGATTTTGCGGAAGGTGAAAGTGAGTTAGTAAGGGGCTATAATGTTGAATATGCCAGGGTGGCTTTTGTTTTGTTGTTTTTGAGGGAATATGGTAGGTTAATTTTTTTTAGGGTTATAAGATCTATGTTATTTTTTAAATTTTCTATAATTGTAAGATTTGTGGTTTTTTCTGTTATTGTTTTTATTCGAAGGTCTTATCCTCGTTTTCGTTATGATAAAATAATAACAATATTTTGATTTAAATTTTTACCAATTTCATTAATTTTTTTATTTTATTTTTTTGTATTATTTGTTTAAAATTTTAAATTAATCAAGTGTTTTTTTTAGATATTTTTATGTTTGTATTTTTTTTGCAGTTTTTACTATATTTTAAGGAAAGTATACTTAATAGTTTAGTTAAAAAGTTTTTAGGTGGGTTGGTAAATGTATTTAGATATAGTAATGTGTTACCGATAAGATCGGTAATTTCATTTTTTACTTTTATTGTGTTGTTAATTTGTTGTTTTGGGGGTTATTTTACGTATTCATTTACACCTTGTGGGATAGTAGAATTTACTTTTGTTTATGCTATAGTTGCTTGACTTAGTACTTTATTAACTTTTATTTCTAGAGAAAAATTTTCGGTTTATATAAGAAAAGGTGGTGATACTTATTTGAAGACTTTTAGAATGCTGTTAGTTGAAATTGTTAGGGAGTTTTCTCGTCCTTTGGCATTAACGGTTCGTTTAACAGTAAATATTATAGTGGGGCATTTAATTAGAATAATGTTATATATGGGTATTGAAAATTTTATGGGTGAAAAATATGTTTGAGTAAGTATTTTTGCAATTATAATGGAATGTTTTGTTTTTTTTATTCAAAGTTATATTTTTTCACGTTTAATTTATTTATATTTAAATGAGTAAGTTATAAAAAGAGATGTTAACTTAAGTTTAAAGTGTCAAATTTTTAATTTGAAAATGTATTATACACATCTTATTTTAATTGTAAAAATTAAAAGTTAAAGTTAATATAGCATAAGAAGTGCATTTGTTTTAAGCGCAAAAGATATAAGTTAACTAATGAGTTTAATACAAGTCTTCTAAATTTGTTTTAGGTGTAACCTGCTCATTTTTGTTTGTATTTTTGATAATGTTTGTGATTTTTTTAAGTTTATTAAGATTAATTACTAATAATATTTTAGTTTGGTGAAGTATTTTTTTATTAATAACATTAGTTTTTGTTATATTAAATAAGCAGACTAATAGTTTTAGTAGTTTATTTAATTATTTTGTAATACAGGAAAGTTTAGGGTTATTATTTTTAATGTTTTCATTTGGTTATTTACAGTTATTAATTGTAATGTTTAAAATTGGTATGGCTCCTTTTCATTTTTGAATTTTTAGTGTAACAAATGGGGTGTTTGGTTTTAATTTGATATGATTTTTAACTTTTCAAAAATTACCGTTTTTATTAATTTTTTTGCAANATAATAGTAGCGAAGTTAATTTTTTTTTAATAGTGGGTTTATTTTTATGCTTATTTCAAATATTATTAACTAAAACTTATAAAAATTTGTTAATTTTATCATCTACTGAGTCATTTAACTGAATTACTTTAGGATTTGTAATGTCTTTTTTTAATGTTTTGTTTATTTTTTTATATTATTTTTTGTTAATGTTAATGGTAATTCCAAAGTTTGAAGTTGTAAATATTAGAAATTTAATTGGGTGGGAGACTATGTTAGTTTTTATAAATTTGCCTTTTAGTGTTAATTTTTTTGTTAAGATTTTTTCTTTAAGTGAAATTTTAAAAGTTCAAGGTGTAGGTATTTTGTTACTTTTATTTATAATGTTTTTTTCAGTATTATCATTAAGATTTTGAATAGTTAATTTGAGAACAAAATATTATAAAATAATTAAGTATAATAAAAGAATTTTTATATTTATTATTCCATTAACATTGATAATTTTATTGTAACTTTTGATAAAAAATTTCATTAGTAAAATTTATTATATTATCTTGATAAGGTAAAGTTCTCAGGATGAAATAAAGTTTATGTTTTGTATTGTTAAAATGTTAAATAGATTTTACTATGTTTGATTACGGTTCAAAAAGATATACATTTTTAAATTTTCTGTAATTTAGTTTAGAAAGAATATTTATTTTTGGTGTAAAAGGGTTTAATTACAATATGTTTATAATTTCATTAGTTTAAGGTTTAAAATATGACTCTGAAGAAGTCAGGATTTATGAAATAATTAAGAATAAAAATAATGTTATAAATTTTGTTACTTCTATGTTGGTTACGTTACCCACTAGAAAAAGTTTAAGAATTGGTTGAAATTTTGGTAGTATGTTGGGGATAGTATTAGTTTTTCAAATTTTAACGGGAACTTTTTTAGCTTTTTATTATACAGCTGATGGTGCTTCGGCATTTGGAGCAGTTCAGTATATTATATACGAGGTAAATTATGGGTGAATTTTTCGTTTGTTTCATTCTAATGGGGCTAGATTATTTTTTATTTTTTTGTATTTACATATTTTTAAGGCTTTGTTTATAATTAGATATCGTATAAAAAAAGTTTGATTTTCAGGTTTGACAATTTATTTATTGGTTATAATGGAGGCATTTATGGGGTATGTTTTGGTGTGAGCTCAAATAAGATTTTGAGCTGCAGTTGTAATTACAAGTTTATTAAGTGTTATTCCTGTGTGGGGGCCTTCAATTGTTATGTGAATTTGAAGAGGATTTGGGGTTACTAGTGCNTACTTTAAAGTTTTTTTTGTAATTCATTTTTTATTGCCTTGGGGGTTATTGGTTTTAATTTTATTGCATTTAATTTTTTTACATAGAACAGGTAGTACCTCTAGTATTTATTGTCATGGAGACTACGATAAAATTAGTTTTGGGCCTGAATATTGAAATAAAGATGCTTATAATATGGTTTTTTGGTTTGTATTTGTAGTTTTTACGTTATTAAATCCTTATTTGTTAGGTGATCCTGAGATGTTTATTGAGGCGGATCCTATAATAAGACCGGTACATATTGTGCCTGAGTGATATTTTTTATTTGCTTATGCTATTTTACGTGCTATTCCCAATAAGGTTTTAGGTGTTTTAGCTTTGTTAATAAGAATTATTATTTTTTATTTTTTTGGTTTTATTAATAATTATACTTCTCCATTGGGTAAATTAAATAAATTTTTAGTTTATAGATTCATTGTTTCAGCTGTATTTTTGAGGTGATTAGGACAGTGTTTAGTTGAAGAGCCTTTTACAACGTTAAGACCTGTATTCTCTGTAATTTATTTTGTTTTAGTTGTGTTAATGTTAATAGTTTTTTATTTTAGAAAAAAACTTTTTATTTAATTAAGCATATTTAGTATATAAAATATATTAGATTTAGATTCTAAAGAATAAATTATGTTATTTATCATAATTTTCATATTTTAAGTTTGTCAAGGTATGCTTATTATATGTTTTTTGCTTCATTGGGTTTAACTAGTTCATTAGTTATTTTTTTTAAATATGGTTTAATTGTACCTTTTATTTTTAGGTTATTTACAGTTTTATTAATTTCGTTTGCCTGAGGTAAGGACATTTCAATAGAGGGTTTAAGAGGGTATCATAATTTTTTTGTTATAGATGGATTTAAGTTTGGAGTAGTTCTTTTTATTTTTAGGGAATTTATGTTTTTTTTCAGGATTTNNTTTGAGTATTTTTTTGATGCAGCTTTGGTACCTGTTCATGAATTGGGAGAAAGATGGTCACCTATGGGTATACATTTAGTTAATCCTTTTGGTGTACCTTTATTAAATACTATTATTTTGTTAAGAAGAGGGGTATCAGTTACATGGGCTCATCATAGTTTGTTAAGTAATAAGAGTTGTACTAATAGTATGGTTTTAACTTGTATTTTGGCTGTTTATTTTACCAGAATTCAGTTAATGGAATATAAAGAGGCAAGATTTTCAATGTCAGATGGTATTTTTGGGAGAATTTTTTATTTAGCTACAGGTTTTCATGGTATTCATGTATTATGTGGTGGATTATTTTTGGGATTTAACTTGCTGCGTTTGTTAAAATCTCATTTTAATTATAATCACCATTTGGGTATGGAATTTGCTATTTTGTATTGACATTTTGTTGATGTAGTTTGATTGTTTTTGTTTGTTTTTGTTTATTGATGATCATATTGCTATGTTAGTTTATAATTTAGAATGTGTAACTTGTAATTACAAGGTTTAATTAGCATTGGTAGAGTTTTTATTATTAAGTTTTATATTTTTTTTTAAGCCTATTTTATTTTTTTTATTTATTGTTTTATTTAGGTTTATTTTATTTAAAAATATTGCTTGGAGTGGTGTATTTTTTGTTGTGGATTCTAATGTGTTTGTATTATTAATTTTTATAATGATTTTTATTTACGGTGTGGTATTAATTAGTGAAAAAAATTTTAATTTATTAATATTAAGTGCTATTTTAATTATAATTTGTTTATTTTTTTTTGTTTCAAGAAATATGTTAATATTGTACATGTTTTTTGAATTATCTATATTTCCTATTTTAATTATGATTTTGGGGTTTGGTTCGCAAATTGAAAAAATTAATTCAGGTTATTATTTATTATTTTATGCGGCAATTTGTTCATTTCCGTTTTTATTTATTTATTATAAAAGAATATTTATATTTACTACTTGTTATTTTGATTTTAATATTTCATGAGAATTGTTTTTTATTTTAAGATTGAGATTTATGATAAAGTTTCCTGTTTATTTTTTACATTTGTGATTACCTAAAGCACATGTTGAAGCTCCCACTACAGCTAGAATGTTATTAGCTGGGTTATTATTAAAATTAGGAACAGCAGGTTATTTACGGATTTTGGGGTCAATAAATTTTGTTTATAATAATTTTTGGGTAATTATTGCTTTATTGGGGATAATTTTAGCTTCATTTAGGTGTGTATTTCAGAGGGATGCTAAATCATTAGCTGCTTATTCGTCAGTTACGCATATAAGATTTTTATTATTAACAATGATTTATATTATAATAAGAAGTAAAGTTAGGGGTTTAATAATAATGTTGGCTCACGGTTATACATCTACACTTATATTTTATTTAGTTGGTGAATTTTATCATACTACTTCTACGCGTATAGTTTATTTTTTAAATAGTTTTTTTACTTCTAGTATTTTTTTTGGTATTATTTTTTCTTTGGTTTTTTTATCTAATAGAGGTGTACCTCCATCATTGTCATTTTTATCAGAATTTATAATTATTGTTAATAGAATAGTTATTAGTAAAATATTTTTTTTTATAATTTTTGTGTATTTTTTAATTTCTTTTTATTATTCATTGTTTTTAATTGTTTGTTGTATAATGGGAAAAAATTATATCAATATTAATAATTTTAATATCGGTGTTTCTTTATCAACTGTGGTAATAATGTTTAATGTTTTTTGATTGTCATTATTTTTTTAATAAATATATGAAAAATATAACGGGTTATATTTTACCTTTTTGAGGTTTATAAGAGAAAAATTTTTATTGGAAGAAAAATTCCTCTTAT